TTCTTACTGCAGCTCTTTCTTACCAGTCAAGTAGTACAACAGCTGTATCTTATCTTATAGCCCGGCGCGGCGGGTCGCCTTTTGAATGTTGTAGATAGAAAAAACTATTAGATAGAGAAGGAGTAGGTGGGTGAGTGAGTCCTCACTGACCTGAGCGATTTCGATCACCTAGCAGGCAGCTGAAGCCGAGGCGTATCATCAGATTTGACTAATAAGGAAGGAACTCGAAGTGAGACGGCACCGTCTTGTGCAACGCAACGATAGTTGGCCCTCTATCATCTTCTATCTGGTAGACTTGGTAAAAGGGCCCCTCCATTCCCTGGATCGACCGCAGCTGCCCCTTATGTTAGGGGGGGGGATCAAGTTCCTTGCCAACTATCGACCCCGATCTCTTTTCATTTGTTTTGGGTATTACCAAACCTAGCCTAGCCTTCGTCAATCACACTAAAGCAGAGCACCCAACTATGGCCGTTGCCATAGCCTTAAGGGTTAGGTTAGTCAATCCGGCCCGAGACGCGTTCGTTGACAAAACCGCCGTAGGAATGGAGACCTTTCAATAGAGCGGAGGCGAACTGATCAACGATAAACAGCCCTACTCACTACAAACGAATACACCACAAGATCGAACTGCACTCATGCCTCTCCCGCATCAAGTTGACCGCCCCCCCTACGTAGTGATTCTATCAATCATGTACGTAGGTAGGACCCTCCATTCTGATTGGTAGATCATGAATAACCAAAAAAACCAATTTGCACCGGGCGCACTGCGCTTTCCCTTGCCCAGATGTTCGCCTTTCTAAGTCAAGTAATGGTGACCCGCCGAAGACTGGAGCCTCGTAACATGTTGACGAAGACCTCCGAACTGAGGGTTCGGTCAGTAGAGGGGACGACTTTGCCTTCCCGGAAGAAGAATAGCCCCGCTCTCTAGCCGACTGATCCCGTTGATCATATAACTGGGAGGGAACGTGTCACATTAGAGGTGAACGATCAGAGGTGTCCTCTAATCACCACGATGAGGCTGGTCCCTCTTTTAGTAGACTCAGCTATGAATATGCATGAAGAAATGAATGCCGGGCTCTTTCTTTCACTGCTAACCCCAGCAATCAAACTACTGCGCTAACGCAGCAAGAAAAGGCCTACTCTAATCATAAGGGCGTTAGCGCCCCATGCAACCAAGCAACGGCTGAGCTAGCTGATCGTAGACCACCCGCCTTAGACAAAGAAGAAACTCCCTCAGCGAACAAGCAACGGATTTCTTGCTTCCTTTATCTGATCTGCCTGAAGCAACAATCAAATAGGCCAACTAGCGCGAGTCCTGAACTCAAGGAATTCTCCAAAGCGAGGCTCCGTCACTGACTTACCGCAGCCGTTTTCTTGTTCCCTATATCTGATTGCTTTCACAGGCCGGCCTTCTGCTTACAGAAAAGAGGATTTCAAAGAGAGCGTAGGCTTACAAAAGAAAGGCTGTTTTCGATAAACAAGCAAAAAAGAAAATGCAAGAGGATGAACAGAAAAAAGGAAAGAGCTTGCCAGAGAGTACAACGGAAAGAAGAAGAGTCATTAAGAGAAGGGGAACTATTTACAAGGTAGCTTGCTTACTTAGTGCTTGTGCTAAGGAAGGGATTCGTGTACTGATTGCTGCCTACCTCTTTGCTTTACACATTAACACAGCAATCTTCGCTTACCTGATTGGCTTTACACAGGAATGCTTACCGAAGCCACTATCGCCTATGCACCTATCGACCGATGACAGGAAAGGGAAGCAAGAGATAGAATAGATAAAAGAAGGAAAGCAAGCAACAAGGGATAAGCGAGTAAGCTAATGCCAGCCCTTTGATTGCTCCAACGCGCATCAGTACTCAATTCAGGGAAGGAGATCGACCAAGCAAGAGAGAGAGCGGACAGGCGGACAGCTTAGACCAATGATAAAGACAAGGGAAGGAGATGTGCTACAGGCAGGGATAACGATTGTTGACGGGAGGACGACTAATATGAATTCTTGAGCTTTGCTTACTGCGGGACACTACTATATGAAAACTACGAAAAAAGGATTGGGTTTCTCAGAGAAGAATGAGACAATAGGTTTCATTTAGTAGTATGAATGCTACGTTAGGCGATTGGAAGTGATGGCTCTCGGGGGTCGTAGACAATAACATTCCTTTCGGCAGGCAGTTCAGAGATCAGAGTTTGATTCTCTTAGGGCAGTGGAGGTCAGAGAGACTAGGCTTGGACGGTAGTGAAAGTTAAGTCAGTCACAGGGCTTTTTCTTACGTCAAGTCCCTCTTTCAGTTATTAAAGCTCTTTATTTGTTTGAAAGCTCTTTCCATCATTTAAGCTGGCTCGCTCTTGTAGCTCGCACAGTAAGCGAGTCGGGTTCAGGGCATTTTAGAAGGCTACTTTGATCAATCCACTTTTTGGTCCTGTACTCTTTCTCTTTCAAGTAAGGTTATTCGCTCTTTCTATCAAACCGTTGTTAAAGCGGATCAAAGACAATCTGTCTTGTTCTGGTTCCGGGGAGAAGGTGTTGCTAGGATATGAATTTTCCGTGCTCTAGGGCTTTCTTGGACTTCTAAGAGCAACAGTTCTAAAACAATGAGGGAAGGTCGTAGATCACTTCTTTAAATGCAGCGTCTTGATGGATTCCCGTTTGCTTTGCTTGCCGAACTGTGAACTAACGCGCAGTACTTTTGGTTAGCCTGTACTCGAGGGCAAGTCGTTCTAAAGGTACACTCGGTGTTGCTGTTAGGACATAGGTGATTGCAACTATTAAATGTTCCGCTTCTTCCTTTCTGTTCTAGAGTCAAAGTAGCGGTGGTGATTGATCAATTAACTCAGTTAGGGCCGGGCATGTTCGGTAAGCCTTTCCCTTCCCTGCTTCAAAACGAGCTGAAAAACTACAGTGTGTGCTAACGCACTACGGCTTTTCCGCCTCCGTTTGTTGGGAAAGAGCAAGCGCATCTTCGTCAGGTTTTCAAGTTTCAAGAAAAGCAAACACCACCAGAGACCAACAATCAATCTCTTTCACAGAAATGGAGTGGCATAAAAAGGAAAATGGGGGAACTAGAACAAGATGGCAGCTACGCAACAACCATTACGAATCTCTAATGTCTTGCACGACTGATTGGGCGAAGGAAACTCGAAGCTTGGGGTTTTAGGGGGAGAGAGGACCCCGGTCGTTCAAGAGACGATGGTGATGCAGAGATCGATAACAGAGAGCGACGGTAGGGAGGGCTAGGAGAAAGCAGGCAAGGAAGCCAAAAAGCCAAAGATCCCGGTAAGCCGAAGCGATCAGGTAGGATGAGCAGCCCAAGAATGGCTCCGACATAGAACAGAGGGACGAGTGAGCTTCCCGCACAATGATAATCTAATCAGATGATTGAAGAGTTAAAAAAAACCACAACAAAGGGATAGTCAGAATCACTATTTCACTTCGGCCTTGCCATCCACAGTGTAGCTATTGCAGCCGCTGAAGCAGCTATTGGGCCAGTCTTTCGTCGATCCATCGTAACAGAAAAAGAAACTCGTATCAATCAATCGAATTTTTTCGAATGTTTAAGAAAGTCCGTGATTCATTATAAGTTTGCCGTGGGGCAGCTCACTTAAGTGCGAGGGAGAAGACGTCCCAGTCTCAAATCGAAACACTGATCCTCTTCTGAAAGATAGTGCCTCTGAGAAAGCCTCTGCCGCTCGAACCAATCCCATTGAGAAAAGGACTGTGCCTGTTCCCATTTCGTTAACTGTTTGCACCACTCGCAAAGGAGACAGCAAGCGATCACTGCTTATATACGCAACAGGGTATGTATTCCCACTCGTAACAACCGGACTTAGGAATAAAAACCTTGAAAGCTCCATTCCGGGGTTGAAGCTCCTAAGGAAGGCTAACCTTTACTTCCACTTTTGGCTAACCTTGACTTTCACTTTTCCCGTGCAATCAAGACCTCATAACCATTCCTAAACAGAGGAAAGAGCTACTAAGCTACTAGGAAAGGGCTACTACACACACGTAGGCTACTCTGAAGACCGTTCCGTTCCTGCCTCTCACCCGAGAGTCAGTCACTCCACTCTCTAAACTACTCTAAGTGGATGTTACAGGTCCTGTTTCCAATAACAGCTACAGCAACAAGTCAAGTAAGAAATAGTTGAAGAGGATCCCCGATTAATCATAAAAAAAGAAAGAAGTCAGTCTCTGGATAAAAGGACTGCTTTGCTCCGGCGGTACCTTTCGCCGTCACGAAGTTCTTCTACTCTAATCTTCGCAAAGGAAGGTCGGCTGCCTTTAAGTAGTAAGTAGGGGAGTTAGTATTGAGTCAACCATTGTTGCTCCTCGAGAATGGCCGGGTTGAGGTGCGAAGCTGCTCAGCGCCCCGAAGAGTAGTGGCTCCGCCGTGTAGCGCGCCGGCTGAGGCGAGACCTTTGGGGTATCGACGCTCAATCGAAAGAGAGAGCAACTAATATATGCTTAACACAAGGCCCCTGGAACTCCTATCAATAGGAGACGAGCTTCATCGCCTGGGGAAGAGCATAGAGCGTGCGGGCGCGCCCTACTACCATCTGCGAAGCTGCGGCGGGATAAAGAAACATCCCCGGCGTGTTACAGACGATCAAAAGTCTTGGGTCACTATTCCTTCAGTGTCCTTCCCCCGAAGCTCCCAAACCGGTCGACTATTCATTAAATGAAGGGAAGGGTGAGTCAGAAGACGAAGAGTGATATAGTAAGTGATCAGTGTGTGTGTGAAGGAGAAGTGAATGCGCGCCCTATTGAATGAATAAGGTTGGAGAACAAAGGCATCATGCCATTCTATTCGGTCTTCCATTTCGCCCCTAACAAGCAACGGCGCCTCGCGCGAAAGCCGTTGCGCGCGCCTGACTCTCCATTGGGCATAAGAAGCCTTGTCTTTGTTGTTCTGGCGCGCTAGGAGCTCAGGGAGTTTCTTCTTTCTCGCTCCCTTCGCTCCACTAGCCTTGATTGGCGGATGGAAGTACCAAGGTGCGTCTGGTGGTATCGTATATAAGATCACGGCTGCATTTAGGGAGCCCGAAGGGCTTCTTCAACAAGCCGGTAGTGATCTCACTTTCGAAAGAGAGTCTCGACGTGGCGGTGTACACGTAGCTCCATAGCGGAGCGGCTACCGGGCGACCGACCTATCGGACCTGGTAAAAAAGCAAGTGAAAGAAGGACCAACGACGATCCTATCCTAAAGGAGAAGGAGGAGGAGGAGGTGGGCTAAAAGCGCCTGGTCCGAAGCGAAGAAATTCTGAGTTCATGCCACGACGATCTATATGGAAGGGCAGTCTTGTTGATGCATTCCTGTTGAGAATGCAGAAGAAAAGAGATCTTCTTTTGAACAGGAAAATTGGGTTACGTAATTATTCACCCGCGCCAGACGATTCGGATGCCCAGGGGGCCCTCTTTGAGAACTGGGTGTTCAACCCCTTCGATGAAGGAATCTCTCCAATCTGCTCCGAAAACGTCTGGGGAGCACCTCCACTGCCAAGGTCCCCCTCTCCCCCCTGCAATTCCGACGAACTGTTCGCTGCTTTTATTGCGCAGGGCCTGAGGGGCGCCTCTTCATCCAAAGCTGCGGCTGACCTGGCCCCAGTGGATGAGGGTCCGTCTTCTCAAACAGAGGACACGGACCGGCAGTTTGACAACCCGCTGATTTCGGACCTCCAACGGAGGGAGGAGCTGGATTTGCGTCTATCTGCTCATGTGAATGCAGGGAATGCAGGAAAAACTACTTTCGCAAACAAGGAAGCCCTACTTCGCAAGCAACTGCTTGTCGAACAGAAAGTAGAAAGCATTCTTCGTGCAAAAGGGGTGAAGCCCGAAAGCATTTTCTCGAATCGACACAAGATTCGGGGATATGTGCTTTACCCCGACGGCTCCCCTGTGAACATAAAAACGTTGAATTGTTATTTAAATCAAATAAAACATTATCCTCTCGAGAGCACTCCAACTAAAAGAATAAAAACTGCCAGCCAAAACCTCGAGCTCAATCTCCAACTATACTACTATACTATAGTATTCCGAGGTTGAAGTTTCATTCTTACCACTATCTTTTTGAAGCAGATAGAAAACAGTGCTCATTCTATAGATACTGGAAAAGCCAACTCATGTTTCCACTCCATTTTCATTACGAAGATGTCTCACGTCAGGATCCGTTGCTCAAACCGAATCACGCCAACGTTATGGAAGTTCCTGGATCGTGTGAAATAAGAGTAGTACCAAAGGCACCCTCTGATTTCAGAATCAAAAATGGAAAATTGGCTATGGAGATTCCGCGCGGTCAGAGATTCATACAGACACAAAGGGGTTCGACAGGAAAGTCGTTTCGATCCAATCCATTCTTGGGGTCCGAAAAAGACAAAAAAGGAGATGTCAGTGACCTAGCACGACAAAGCACTCTCCGAGGGCATGGAATGTCTAATTTTTCGGTCAGAATCTCGACAGTAATGTCTCTGTTAGATTCTCCGGTCGAAATACGGGAAAACTCCATTCAATTCTCGATGGAAACGGAGTTTTGCGAATTCTCCCCGGAACTGGAAGATCATTTCGAGATCTTCGAACATATTCGAGGGTTCAATGTGACTATTGTCACTTCGGCCAACACACAAGATGAGACTTTACCACCGTGGAGCGGCTTTTTGCAAAAAGATGAGGGGGAAACTCAGTAAGATGTCGGAGAAGCGAAATATACGAGATCACAAACGTAGATTGCTCGCGGCTAAATATGAATTGAGACGAAAGCTTTATAAAGCCTTTTGTAAAGATCCCGATCTTCCTAGTGATATGCGGGACAAACATCGTTATAAGTTGTCCAAGTTGCCAAGAAATAGTTCCTTTGCACGAGTAAGAAACCGATGTATTTTCACTGGTCGCCCTCGTTCCGTATATGAGTTCTTTCGAATTTCTCGTATCGTTTTTCGTGGATTAGCATCTCGAGGTTCTTTGATGGGCATAAAGAAATCGTCTTGGTAGCAACCACCAAACCAATAGAACAAGGGTTAGCTCTGCAGCTGGTCCACAAGCAAGGTAAGTAGGTCCATTACCGGCCGGCTCCGGACCGAAAAGACCTAACGGAGTAATCCCTTATCTCGGATCGGAGATGCTAACGGGGCGGGAATCGAAGTGGGGGACCTCTCTACCGCACCTGTCTCCCCAGACATAGACTACGTACAGGGTAGTACTCTTGGAAAGATAGAATATCACCGCGTGAACATTACATGTTGTTACGAATGTAACTCCCGAGGGATCGACCACTATTCTATTTATAGTAAGGCGGAGAACTGTTGTTCATTGGAGCGCCGGAGTGCGGAGGTTGTTCCCACCATTGAAGTCAGAGTGTGGGACTGAGCCTTCCGAATGAGAAAGACCAAAAAGTGATTCGTTTCGTTGGTAAAACCAACGCCAATATCATATTGACTTTCTCTCGTCCAATAAGAGTTTCCGAGAGTGACTTTATGAAATTCTCTCCTTTCCAAAGCTGCGCAAGGCGGCCCCCCCAGAACAAAGCCCCACCCCTCTTTCTTTCCCCCCTTTAATGAAAGACCCTCGCCCCGCTTCCTATTCATTTGTGGGTCGGGACCCTAGGGCTTTTTGTTTCCAGAGGTGATTTCGAGAATCAACCAACCGACAAATCCGTAGCCCAGGTGACTCACAGCCTCCCTCTCGCCCAAATGAAATGGGATGATGAATCAAATAAATAAGCTTTTTTATTGATTCAGGGCGCAGCGAAGCCAAATTCAATCAAGGCAAAGGGGGGGCTTACTTTTCCTGACGCTGAGTCATCCGAATCGAAGAATGTGCTAATGGAACAGGAATAGTTTTCAGATGATATGGACCCCCAAGAGATGAGCGAGAACTGAACATTGCTTGGGGGTCGCACTCTGTCCCGCTTGGTGGACGAATTCTTCTCTCCTTTTAGTTTTCTTTCTCCCACACACCTTTGCCCTCTTTCACCAAAGAGGAAAGAAGAATCTTCCAAGCGGACAGAGACCTAAATTTCCATTAGATTCATTCCTAAGCTTGCTTTGTTGCAGCAATATGATCAGTCCGAGAGTGCTGGAGAGAAGAGAAAGCGGTAAAAACCTCTCTGATTCGGTCACCGAGCAGTCGGACGACTCTTCAGTAACCTAGGATGACCCCTTCGACGCTTCTTTCGCTGTATACCCCCTCCATCCTTCGGAGGTGGAAGAAAGGGTACTATATTTATCTATATTAGGGCCCCAGAACGCTAAAAAGGTGGGGAAACAAGAGTTGTCACGATAGGAAAGAGAAATGACTATAAGGAACCAACGATTCTCTCTTCTTAAACAACCTATATCCTCCACACTTAATCAGCATTTGATAGATTATCCAACCCCGAGCAATATTAGTTATTGGTGGGGGTTCGGTCCGTTAGCTGGTATTTGTTTAGTCATTCAGATAGTGACTGGCGTTTTTTTAGCTATGCATCACACACCTCATGTGGATCTAGCTTTCAACAGCGTAGAACACGTTATGAGAGATGTTGAAGGGGGCTGGTTGCTCCGTTATATGCATGCTAATGGGGCAAGTATGTTTCTTATTGTGGTTCACCTTCATATTTTTCGTGGTCTATATCATGCGAGTTATAGCAGTCCTAGGGAATTTGTTCGGTGTCTCGGAGTTGTAATCTTCCTACTAATGATTGTGACAGCTTTTACAGGATACGTACCACCTTGGGGTCAGATGAGCTTTTGGGGAGCTACAGTAATTACAAGCTTAGCTAGCGCCATACCTGTAGTAGGAGATACCATAGTGACTTGGCTTTGGGGTGGTTTCTCCGTGGACAATGCCACCTTAAATCGTTTTTTTAGTCTCCATCATTTACTCCCCCTTATTTTAGTAGGCGCCAGTCTTCTTCATCTGGCCGCATTGCATCAATATGGATCAAATAATCCATTGGGTGTACATTCAGAGATGGATAAAATTGCTTCTTACCCTTATTTTTATGTAAAGGATCTAGTAGGTCGGGTAGCTTCTGCTATCTTTTATTCCATTTGGATTTTTTATGCTCCTAATGTTTTGGGGCATCCCGACAATTATATACCTGCTAATCCGATGCCCACCCCGCCTCATATTGTGCCGGAATGGTATTTCCTACCGATCCATGCCATTCTTCGTAGTATACCTGACAAATCGGGAGGTGTAGCCGCAATAGCACCAGTTTTTATATGTCTGTTGGCTTTACCTTTTTTTAAAAGTATGTATGTGCGTAGTTCAAGTTTTCGCCCGATTCACCAAGGAATATTTTGGTTGCTTTTGGCGGATCGCTTACTACTAGGTTGGATCGGATGTCAACCTGTGGAGGCACCTTTTGTTACTATTGGACAAATTCCTTCTTTCGTTTTCTTCTTGTTCTTTGCCATAACGCCCATTCCGGGACGAGTTGGAAGAGGAATTCCTAATTCTTACACGGATGAGACTGAGCACACCTGATCAGTGAAAAATTCTGACACCAATCATTTACGAGTGAGTATTACACCCAGAATTGACAAGCGGATGAGTTTTCTAGTTGGCTATGTTGATATAGCTTAGATAGGGAAAAGATACTCTACTATAGGGTAGGGCTGAACGGGGGCTTTGTTCCCGAAACTCCCCTCCGCTTCCTTCCCCTCTTTCGGCCACGAAAGAAAAAGAAAAAGATGGGCATGAACAGCCTTAACATATGTATCAACCACCTGATCCCGACTCTTGGTACTTAACCAATACGCCGCGCCGGCTCTTCGACCAAGGAGGCATTCCTACCAGAATGCCGACTACTACGACTAATACGACTAAAGGGGGGAAGCAAAGTCTCCAACATTGAAGGCTTCGCTCGCACGCCCCTCCCTATTAATGACTCGGCCGATATTGTCGTCCAAGCAACTAGACCAAACACATGGATTGGCGAATCAACCCAGCGTAGAAAAGCCCTAACCTAACAAGCAACTCCATGAGCGCCTCGCGCGCCCTGTAGTTTTCTTCGTTTGTGTAAGGCCTGCTTTCTCCTTATTAGTAAATGGTGCTTGAGCGCTGACGCGGCTTTTTGGCCGTATCTTGCTGCTGATCGTAGACCACCCTTTATTAGAGTAAAGGCGCGACTACTCATTCTTAGGCATGCTCATCCTCGCGCCTTACCTTTGCTTCGTCACTACTATAAAGGGCTCCGTTACTGGAAGGTGGGGGTCTCTTTCTTCCGCTGGTACTGGCTTGTGTTGTTGGAGTTTCTTCATTGGCCGGAGACCTCTCTAAGTGTCTGGCAGTACTGGCCAGGAAGCATTTGGACTTCCCCTCTTTTAGTTTCTGGCAAGTACCTCCCTGCTCTACCAGTGCTAGTTGCATGCTTCGCTCATGGCTTGCGTAGTGCTTACGCACTCCACTCGCAGCTTCCTCGCTACTGGTCTCTGGAGGGCAGTTCATCTTGTACAAGTTCTTCCTTGATTGAAGACTGTCTGTCTCCTCGTCGACTCTCCCACGGCTGTATGCTGTTGTTTGACTGAGAGACTCTCGTCTCACCTCCTGTAGAGACCTCCTTCAACTTCCCAGGATTGTTCTTTCGCTTCTTCTGCACGACTTCCCTTTCAGGACTCTCTGAGATCTTTTGAAGTCATTGTGCGGAAGAAGTTTCTTGTAGCCGATTCTAGCCGCCTTTTTTTTCTCATTCGTGCGAACTGCGCAGCTTTCAATGCTGTCTCATAAACCTATTCGACTTGTACAACTTCAGAGGAGGGTTGCACTGTCGAACAACTTCCTTGGTTTGGACACATATCTTTGGGTGAACAACTCGGGCTAGATGTACTTAACAGGAAAGATTTCATACGAACCATTAAGGAGAGGGGACTTTACACTTAGGTTTTGGAAAGTGTGAGGGCGCTTTCTTCTTAAATACATTCTTTTCTTTTCGATGAAATGACAGCTGGACTGACTGTAGGACAATTGTGTTGGATTGGTGCGCAACTTCGAAGAGGTGGAATGTAACTAGACACGTGTTTAAGCCAGGGTTTCATTGCACAAAGACAGTGAGGTTTGAACTGACTCTATTCAGAACATTGCTGGATAGACTGAAGGCTTTTGGTATATTTTACATTGTTCAAAAGAATGTTCAGAGTGGTTTTCTGGGTACAATCACTTAAACGTTTGTTTTCCCTCAATCACTCTTTCTCCTTAGGAGAAAGGATAGAGATAGGGATAGTCCTATCTTATATACTGGTAGGCTCTATAGTTTAGTAGTGTTGTCCCAAAGGAATTCAAATTGCCTTGGCATCCCTGGTGTCATTGTAGCACCGTGGCTCGGGGACTCTCACTCGTGAAGAGTCTCCTAATTGTAGTCGCCCCAGCCCTCTTTAGGACAATGAACTCAGCCACAAGATTTTGGATCTGGGCCTTGAGCACCTCAACGGGCGCTCTTCGTGTCGCTGCCCAACCCACAACATTCGTCCGCCAAGTCTTGGATAGCCTTCTAAGAGGCATCCATTCTTATTCCCAAGTCATCACTGATCTCTAAGCAGCTTCGCACCTCAACTCGAGCCTCTAAGCGGGTGACTCTTTCCCGAGTACCGCCGTGAGTTGTGTGCTCTCCAACAGTAGTCACACCCTCAGATGCCCGTATCTTACGGGACTCTACAAGCTCTTAGACCACTGACTTTGTCATATGAGCTCGGTCTTTCCAAGGCGCCAAGAGCCTTCTTCTGACCTCTTGTCGGGACTACCACTGGATATGGAACCAAACGAAAGGAAGCTGCGAAAAAACTCTTTGGATGCTGTTGGCTGTGATGTGGCTTGGGCGCTTCCTCTGCTCTCGTCTATACCCTTGGTGGATCTGACGCTGGGTATCGATTTGACTTGACTTTCGGATCTGTAAGGGATGCAGCTGGCACTGGCTCCGTCTTCGCTCTACAAGGTTCTTCGGGTAGGGAAACTGCTCGATCTCAATATCAATCTCCAGCAGGCTCTCTTTGATCTTGGACTGGATATGGATATGTATTCTAATATGCAGCCTCTCTAGTGGCTACCTTTGCTCCTTCCTTTGTTGGCATTTGTATATGCTTCATGGTGGTGGTGAAACTACTGATGCTACCGTTGCTTCTTCTACGGGTGCTTCAGGTAAACTAAGTCAACTGAAACTCCAACCGGGACTCAAACTGAAGAACAAATCGCAAGATATAAAAGCATTGATTTATCAATGTTTTTAAAAGCTATTTTTTTTAAATGCATGAATTTTCTGGTCCGTTCTTGTGAACATCAATGTTCTTTGATTGGTTGGCGCATACAAAGGGTTGCTTGCATGAAAGCCGCTTTAGCAATCAACGCGGGAATCTCTGAAACGGTCGACGACTTATATGGATATTGCTAGCTTCCTCAAATGCAGTAGAAATAGTTTATTCAGATGCGATAGACGAAGGTTGGAACGATGTCTAAGCCGGAGAAAAAAAGGGTTATATCATATTTCTTTTATGCTCACGTTCTTCTATTGCTTGCTGCTTATTGGGTGGTGGGG